TTATTTCTGGTTTATCTGATTTCAAAATTTGAGACAAAAATAAATTTTCTAAATGAATCCAAAATAGGCCTATTTTGGATTACTCCAAATTGACACATTTGTTGTACATAATATCTCAACAATTAAGTTCTTTTTATGTTAAAAACATTACATATAGTAAATACAATAAATTAAGAAGTCAGAAAGTTATCCAAAAATTTTTAACATGAAATCCATTAGTTTCAACAATTAATTAATTTGAACTAAAAATCTTATATCTGCCCTTACCGAGAAAGAGAAAAATTTTTTTTATCTTTGTAAAGGTCGATGGGGAAAAAAAGACTCCCCACCACACCACCAAAATCTGAGTGAAAATATACTAAAAAAATAAAAAATGATTTTTTTATAATTCAGAAAACGGAAGAATTCTTCTTTTAGACATCTTATAATCTTCTAATTAAGAGTCTATTTCATATTGATTAGAATAGTGACTAACAATTGTTAATTTTATATTAACTTTGAAATTCACAAATTATTCCAATATTTTAGGACTTATTTGTTTGTCGTACAAAAAAACTTTTTGAATTCCCGGTAGAAAGAGATTTCCCTAATGACAAAGCTTTTAACGCTGCCAAATATCCTTTCCTTTTCCAAATATTTTTACGGATACGCTTTTTTGATATCGAAGTACGTTTTTTTGGAACTGCCATTTTAAAATGAAGAAGTTACTCATTGTTATAGTTGGATGTGAAAGACATCTATTGTTCAAAAAAAATTATTATTTCTTATTCATTATCTATTTTTTTCTCTAACTATAAAAAAAAGAAATATAGATATGTCAAAGATCCGTTAAAATGGGATCAAAAATTACTCGAAATAACAAAATTTTGATTCCAGACACTATTCGTAAAACCTAAATTTTTTCGTTTGGAACTTTTAGTTCTCATTGTTTATCTTTCAAAGTTATATCTTTAGAATCTGCTATGGCATAGAAATCAAATAAATTAAATCAAACTTAATAAAATCAATAAAAAACCTAAAAGACTTTTCTTTTTGTTATTCTATATATACTTTATTTACATGTACATGTAATAAAATACTTCAAAGGCTTGTAAACTTTTGCCTAATAAATTGAGTTTTTTAGTTTTGATAAAAAATACACCTAAATTCAATTTTAAAATTCGAGTGAGACTAGTAATAAATCTGTTTGTTAAAGGATACGTGGTTTGATAAAAAAATATCTCATTCATTTTTTATCCTTTCTCGATAAAAAAGTTCATTTTAGATCTATAATCGTCTAAAATTTCTAAAATTGACTAATAAATTGAAATGGAAAATAATGAATAATGAATCCCATAATGAATTAGTTAATGAGTTAAAATAAACTAACTAAAATCAAGAATTTTTATTTCATTAGATTTCATTAGACCGATGACCTTAGTTAATCCTATAATTCATATCAGCATCAAGTACTCTTTTTAGCCCAAATTTTTATTCTTGCTCTACAAATATAAATTCTTATTATTATTCTGATAATTTATCGTAATAATTTCTATTTTAATTTTCCTATAATAAGTATTTGTTTTTATATGTCGCTTGGTCATATCATTTGACCAATTATAACTTCTTGTTTTGAATATTTGAACGATTTTGAAAAGACTCAGAATAAATACTAATCTAAAATTATTAAATAAGTTAGTGCATATATTGATTTTTTTATTGACTTTTTCGAAAGAGGTAAAATCCGGTGAATCGGAAACAATTAATTAAGAAAAAAAACTTTTTTTATGGAACAGATATATCAATATGCGTGGATAATACCTTTTCTTCCACTTCCAGTTCCTATGTTAATAGGGTTGGGACTTCTTCTTTTTCCGACGGCAACAAAAAGTCTTCGTCGTATGTGGGCTTTTCAAAGCATTTTATTGTTAAGTATAGTCATGATTTTTTCCATGAATCTTTCTATTCATCAAATAAATAGCAGTTCTGTCTATCAATATGTATGGTCTTGGATTATCAATAATGATTTTTCTTTAGAATTCGGATACTTGATTGATCCACTTACTTCTATTATGTCAATATTAATCACTACTGTTGGAATTATGGTTCTTATTTATAGTGATAATTATATGTCTCATGATCACGGATATTTGAGATTTTTTGCTTATATGAGTTTTTTTAGTACTTCCATGTTAGGATTAGTTACTAGTTCTAATTTGATACAAATTTATATTTTTTGGGAATTAGTTGGGGTATGTTCATATCTATTAATAGGGTTTTGGTTCACACGACCTGTTGCAGCAAAGGCTTGTCAAAAAGCGTTTGTAACTAATCGTGTGGGCGATTTTGGTTTATTATTAGGCATTTTAGGGTTTTATTGGGTAACGGGGAGTTTCGAATTTCGTGATTTATTCCAAATATTCAATAACTTGATTTATAATAATGAAGTCAATTTTGTATTTGTTACTTTGTGCGCTGTTCTATTATTTGCTGGTGCCATTGCTAAATCTGCACAATTTCC